GAGTAAGAATCCCGACCACGATCATTACATGGATGATACTCAGTATACTTGGAATAATCACATTAATAGTTGCATTGACACTTATCTTCAGTCTCAAATCTGTATTGATAGTTACACTGTAAGTGGTAGTGACAATTCCAGTAACAATTACATTTCTAGTTCCATTTGTGGTAAAAGTGGAAATACTAGTAAAAAAGTCGGAAGGAGTATACGACAAGGTTCTACTAAGCTGGATGTAACTCAAAAATACAAGCATTTGTGGGTTCAATGCGAAAATTGTTATGGATTAAATTATAAGAAATTTTTTAAATCAAAAATGAATCTTTGTGAACAATGTGGATATCATTTGAAAATGAGTAGTTCTGATAGAATCGAACTTTCGATCGATCGGGGTACTTGGGAGCCTATGGATGAAGACATGGTTTCTCTGGATCCCATTCAATTTCATTCGGAGGAGGAGCCTTATAAAAATCGTATCGATTCTTATCAAAGAAAGACAGGATTAACCGAGGCTGTTCAAACGGGCATAGGGCAATTAAACGGTATTTCCGTAGCAATAGGGGTTATGGATTTTCAGTTTATGGGGGGTAGTATGGGATCCGTAGTCGGGGAGAAAATTACCCGTTTGATTGAATATGCTACTAAAGAATTTCTACCTCTTATTATAGTGTGTGCTTCTGGAGGGGCACGTATGCAAGAAGGAAGTTTGAGCTTGATGCAAATGGCTAAAATATCTTCTGCTTTATATGATTATCAATCAAATAAAAAATTATTCTATGTACCAATCCTTACATCTCCTACTACTGGTGGGGTGACAGCCAGTTTTGGTATGTTGGGGGATATCATTATTGCCGAACCCAATGCCTACATTGCCTTTGCGGGTAAAAGAGTAATTGAACAAACATTGAATAAAACAGTACCCGAAGGTTCACAAGCGTCTGAGTATTTATTCCAGAAGGGTTTATTCGATCTAATCGTACCACGTAATCCTTTAAAAGGCGTTCTGAGTGAGTTATTTCAACTCCACACTTTCTTTCCTTTGAATCAAAATTAGAACATTAAGTCCATTATTTTGAGCAAACAAGTAATTCATTTATCGGAATACAAGTGAAATTGAGACGAATGGGTTTTCTTTGTTGACATAAGATCTAATTGTATAACGAATCAAGAGTCACATAAAATCGGAAATCTGACCCTTTTTCTATATTCCTGATTATTGATCAAGAAGTCTCTATTAATAACATAACAAGATAAAAGATGAAATTCTTTTTTTCGTGAAATTAGGCAAATAAAAAATCTTCTTCTCGTCATATATAATTAAATTAAAATCTAGAAAATATAGTTTTTATCTTTCTATAGCGTACGATAATCCTATTTTGACTAAGAATCCCTGCTGGATGGGATTCTAACAAACCCTTGAATCAATATAAATTTAATTTCATTCATAAAAAAAAAACTTTTTGCTTAGTGAATGAAATTCGAAGACAAGAGCAAAAAATGAAGAAAATAATATCTCATCCATATCCTCTCAAATTTTTCATGTAGAAAGACGAAAAACTACATTATATACTCACTTAGACTTAGATAGTAGATACTTATATTATTTTAATTAATTCTTAATCTTAATAGATATTAATAAAAATTTTAAGTAGTAATAATTCCAATTTAGAATTATCAAATTATAATCAAATCAAAGTATTTATTTATAATATAAATAAATAGTATATTATATATTTTTATTATTTTATTATAATTATAATATATTAATAATGTAATGATATGTATATATATAAGTAAGAAGTAAGATATAAGTATAATAATAAATAAATTAATTAAATATATATATATAAGATATATATAAGATTAAGAAGAAGATATATATATAAGTAAGATCTTTATATATATATTATATAATAAGAATAAGATATCTTTCTTTATATTATAAATAAATATAAAATCTAAATAAAAATAACAGGTACAAATAGTAAATCGAGGTACCCATTCTATGACAACTCTTAATTTTCCCTCTGTTTTGGTCCCTTTAGTAGGCCTAGTATTTCCGGCAATCGCAATGGCTTCTTTATTTCTTCATGTTCAAAAAAACAAGATTGTTTAGAGCCGAGGGCGCAAAATATTATCTTTTTTTTTCAAAACTGACGCTTGTATCATAACACAGATATCCATTTAGCTAAATATGGTCTAAGAGGCTTCCGTCGAAATCTCCCCAAAATGCTATTAACTAGTTTCAAATAGACCCGAATCGACAAATAGCTGATAAAGCTGGTCTATCTATATACATGTGGCTATCTTTAGTGAGTCATACGAAGGGTGTGTTATTAGTTTAGATCTAACCAATTTAATGAATTACTCCTAAAGGTTCACATCAAACTAGTGCTAGTTGATGCGAGTTACTTCGGAAATAAACGGCAAATTCATTTGGGGTATTCTCTCAATTCCAAAAAAAGCAACCGGATCAAGTATGAGTTGTCGATCAGAACAT